TAAATAAGACAAAGGAGTTTTCATAATTTCATTTTTTTGATCATAAATAATCGCCAACAAGAATTTGGTTCTTTTTACGTACTTGATATCGATAAATCTGCGAATCTAGAAATTCATTTCGGCCAATTGAACCTTCTCGAACTGTTTCTTTTTAAGAACCAAAAAGATTTGTGCCAAAATAACAGATGCCAAGAAGAACAAAAGTCCTTGGACACGTAATGGATCTTGAAGTACTATTTCTGCATCTCCCTGACCAAATCCGCCTACATTAGGATTACTCGTTAATGGTTGATCAAATTTGATAGATTCGCCCTCGGAAACAAGAAGTTCTGGTCCGGGAGGGATAATATCAACCACTTGACGTCCCTCCGACGCATCCGTTATGGTTATCTCATACCCCCCTTTTTCTTTTCGTATGATTTTGCTTACTATACCTGCTGCTGTAGCATTATAAACTGTATTGTTACTCTTGTTGCCGTCGGGATAAATCTGACCCCTTCCCCTGTTCCCGCCTACGTATATAGGATATTTTAAGAAGTGAACATCCTTCTTAGTAGCAGGGTCCGGGGAAAGAATAGGGAAGGTTATTTCACTATATTTTTTACCAGGGACAGGGCCTACCACAAGAATATTTGTTTTATTGGGGCGATAGCTCTGAAAAGACAAATTGCCAATCTTTTCTTTCATCTCAGGAGAAATACGATCGGGAGGAGCTAATTCAAACCCCTCCGGTAAAATAAGAACAGCTCCGACGTTCAACCCCCCTTTTTTACCATTAGCAAGAACCTGTTTCAGTTGCATATCATAAGGAATTCGAACAACTGCTTCAAATACAGTATCAGGAAGTACCGCTTGTGGAACCTCAATTTCCACGGGCTTATTAGCTAAATGGCAATTGGCACATACAATACGCCCAGTCGCTTCTCGTGGATTTTCATAACCCTGCTGTGCAAAAATGGGATATGCACTTGAAATGGACGTCCGAGTTAAGATATATATCATGAGCGATACGGAAATAGATCGAGTAATCTGTTTCTTTAGCCAAGAAAAAGCATTTCTAGTTTGCATGGTCCAATCATTGATCGCGAAAATTTCTACAATAAATTGGGTAGGTCGCTAGTATAGTTCCCTAGCCACGATTCTGCTATTTGCTGGAATAATCTAGGATGAATCTTCCCGATGGTTAGAAATAGGAAGAGTAAATATGATTTTCAATACTTTGCTTATGTACAACTACAAAGTACCAAGCATTCTAATTGGATTAGATTAATATCAATGGATCCTTTATCATTCAGTTATTGAATCATAAAGCAGTAAAATTGACGGAGACAGACTAGTTAAATAACGGAAAAGCCAATATTTAAAACATGTATCGAAAATTACTGGAAGGATGCAAACAAGAATAGTTATAGTTTGCTCATTCGCAACAACTCCAACCTCGTTATAGATAGAGCGTATAACGAATTCCCAACCTGGGGGTGAATGATATCCGAGAAAAAACTCACTTACTAGAAGAATACACAAAGCTTTTGCTGTGTCACTTAAGTTATATAGGAATTCCTGAGCCCAAGAGTTAAGAATAACAAGTTTTTCCTTACCCAAAATTGAATACCCGCTTAGAATACCAAACCAGATTATATTTGTTGAGAAGTGCAAAATCGTATCCATACGATTCTCATTTTGTATCGTGATTAATTGGATCGTTTCTTTATGGATTCCTATCCCAAACTCTTCGAGATGTGTTTCCGAGTATTCCTTGATCATTTCGTCCAAGAAGAGGAGTTCCTCTAATTCTCTGAATTTTTCTAGAAGACTCTTTTCTTGAATATTATTCAAGACAATTTGGGATTGCCCAGTATTCCACCAATTAGTAACCCAAGATTCCAGCCATTTATTAACTGAGAAAGAAATCCACCAGGGCAAAAATACTATAGATGCAAGATAGAAAAGAGGAGTGAATGCTTTCTTTTTTGCCATTTTTTCGTCTGTAAATTGTTAATCAACCCATTCGTACACTCTATGCGATCGAATATTTCTTACACACATGAGTTTTATACAAGGTATCGAACTTATGAATCTATTTTCTTTGTGATTTTGTGGTTAGTCTTTGAATCTAGAAAGAATACAGAAATAGGCTAAGAATTCACTTCGAATGAAGAAATTGAGAATATTGTTTCCTGATATCTCAATTGGTCAAATTAAAAATAAAGTGTATCCTTTCGATGAATGATCGAAAGAACCACTTTAAGTAATGAATATTATTCAGATTTTGAGACGAAAGAACTCCTTTGCTATCAAAATATCCAATATTTCGAAAAAATTTCATTGATTACCCATAGTCAGGAATAGAATAATTGAGGGAAAGATATTAGGATGATAAAAAAAAAAAATGACTGGCAAAGGATAAATTGGCTAGTTCTCAGTATTTAATTAAGAAATCCAATTGTTGGTCATTAAAGAATACAAAAGAAAGAATTTCAAATTTACAAGATACGATCTATCTGGATCTAAAGTGTCAATTCCAACAAATATTGAACTAAAAAAAATTCTTGCTTTCGAAATGGTTTGCCGTCTGAGATGAATCTATTATTTCGATTTGTTATTTGTTATTGAATTGCGTGCACATAAAGACCATAAAAAGAGTTTCGTTTTATGGTTCTTTCATATACGTTTTCTTTAATTGAATGAACGTTCTGATTCTCAATTTATCAAAATACTTCAATTGGTACACGCAAGAAATAGGCTAATTCAGCAGCCTTTTGTTCAATTTCTCGTGGAGTCAAATTCTCATCAGTACGGGTCAAGGGAATGGACCCCTGGCCTCGGATGTCCATATAAAGAACACGACGAGCATAAATACCCTCTTTAACTTCTATTCTAACGGACTGAATATCTTTTATAAGGAATCGGAGGAATATGCGACGATTTTTTCCCGGAAATCCCCAACGAAAGATACAGACTATTCCCTCCTTTCTATCGAATCGATCATAACCACTACCTACATTCCAGGAAATTGTGCACCACAAATAAGAGCTAATAAAGAGACCCGCAATTCCGTAGAAAGACATCACGATTCCTTGTGGAAAAAAAATGATTTGCTGAGGCGGAAAAAAAGATAGCAAATTTCTACCAAGATAACTGGAAGTTCCAACTAATAAGAAGCCTAATGAACCTAAAAAAAGGATCAAGGCCCAGCAGAAATTACTTATTTTTCGAGACCCCGTTATAAGTTCTATCCATATATCGTCTGATCGCCAAGTCATACTTTACTCGATTGCATTTTATTGGAATTGAGATAATACCCCAGAAAAATTTGACTTTACTTTTTTGTTTCCGAAGTAACTCTCATCAACTAGCACTAGTTTGAGGTGAACTAGCACTAGTTTGATGTCAACCTTTAGGAGTAATTCATCAAATTGGTTAAATCTAAAATAATAACATACTCTTTATTTAATACGATCCCACTATACATATCGATATACATATAGATTCACCGACTACATTTCAGCCATCCAGAGATCCTGATCTATTTGAAAATTGCTAGAATTGATATATCCATATATCATGTTTCTGCGGGCATAAGAGTTTTTTCCTTTATGTTCGGTGGAAATCACATGTTATACTATACTCCAATAAATAGATATCCGTGTTATGATACAAGTCCACGTTTTCAAAAAAAAAATGGATGAGATTGGGTCCCAACGGATCTAAACAATCTTGTTTTTTTGAACATGAAGAAATAAAGAAGCCATTGCAATTGCCGGAAAGACTAGGCCTACTAACGGCACAAAAATAGATGGAAGGTTCAAATTTGTCATAGAAGGGGTACCTCGATTTACTATTTGTATCTGTTATTATGTTATTATATAAATAAAGATATCTTGTAATAATTATAATTAAATTAAGAATTTGAATTCTAATTAGATATTAGATAATATTTATTATTAATAGAATTTGAAGAATTTGAAATTCTTAGTATAGATCGAAGTATCGATATATCTAAATCTAACTGAGTACGTATAATAAGAATAAGTGCAAAGAATGTAGAACTGTAGAACTAAATAAATGGACTTATTCATCTCCTCCATGAGAAAGATATGTATGATAATAAACTTTATTATTTTTCTTCATTTCTTTGTCTTTTGTTCTTGTCTTCTACTTTTCTAAAAATAGATAAAGAGTTTTTTACAGATTATCGACGGATTCGTTCGAATCCGACCCAACATGGATTTTTAGCTAAAATGGTTTTTCGGTAGATAGAGAAAGATACAAAACTCTATTATCTCTATTGAAATTTCAAATTATATACCTAAGACAAGACCAAATTCGTTTTATTTTACTAATTTCACGAAAGGAAGAACTCACTCTTGGTGATAAAGGTTTCTTGATTCGTAATCAGGAATATAGGTCAAAAAAAGAGTTATCCTCAACTTTCGTTTTAATTCTTTCTACAATTCGATCTTCTATCACCAAAGAAAAGGCCATTATTATCTTATTTACTTTGATTCCGATAAACTAACTACTTTTTGCTACAAACACAAAAAAAATAATTGAACTTAGTGCTCTACTTGATTTTGCTTGACTTTTGATTCAAAGGAAAAAAGGCGTGGAGCTTAAATAACTCACTCAGAACGCTTTTTAAAAGATTACGTGGTACAATTAGGTCGAATAAACCCTTCTGGAATAAGTATTCAGCTGCTTGTGAACCTTCGGGTACTGTTTTATTCAATGTTTGTTCAATTACTCTTTTACCTGCAAATGCAATGTAGGCATTGGGTTCGGCAATAATGATATCCCCCAACATACCAAAACTAGCTGTCACTCCACCAGTTGTCGGAGATGTAAGGATTGATACATAAAATAATTTTTTATTTAATTGATAATCATATAAAGCAGACGATATTTTAGCCATTTGCATCAAGCTCAAACTTCCTTCCTGCATGCGCGCCCCCCCAGAAGCACACACTATCATAAGAGGTAAATTTTGATTGGCAGCGTGT